CCTTCACCTAATTCACGAACATTACTGACCGCAACCAATGTATCAAATAAAATAACAACAATGGATACCACCAACAGTTAGAATTTTCTTTAATAGAGATTAGATTGTATATTCCTAATTGGAATTGAATTGCTGTGGTACATAAAATATTGGAAATAGTAGCCAAGGCATAACAATATCCCCTCGATCCATTTATGATACATGAATGGGAGAAAAATCCAGATTAAGCTCCTTTACCTTAGGTCGATTTACTCCCCCAAAAAGGGGCTAAATTCCCCGAACCCTTGTTTTTTGTTATTTTAGTTAGGTTCAAGTCTGGCGGGAATAATATTCTACGACTAGCAACTCATTTATTTTCAAACCGACCCACTTACTATCTATTATTTGATTGACTGATCCTTTATATTGGGATGAGTGAAGAGTCAAATGTTTTGGCAATTCCTCATGGGGGGATGAATCAAGATAATTTTGAATCAGAGCTCTGGATTTTTGTTCATCCCTTGTAGTAATAATATCTCGGGCTTTGCATCGATAACTTGGTATATCTACTATACGACCATTAACCAAAATATGCCCATGGTTAACTAATTGTCGGGCTCCAGGAATGGTCGAAGCCATACCTAATCGAAAAAGGATGTTATCCAAACGCATTTCAAGTAATTGTAGTAAAACCTGGCCTGTTGACCCTTTGGCTTTTCCAGCGATATGAACGTATTTAAGTAATTGTCTCTCTGTCAGACCATAATGAAAACGCAATTTTTGTTTTTCTTCTAGACGAATACGATATTGAGATCTTTTTCCGAAGCGCGATTGATTTCTAAGATCACTTCCGGGTGTCGGCCTTTTACTAGTAAGTCCCGGTAAAACACCCAGCCGGCGTATTTTTTTGAAACGAGGCCCTCGGTAACGAGACATAAAGACTCCCTATTTTATTGAAAAAAATTTTTATTACAGAATAAACCTAAATTAAGACTGAACTAAACCATAAACGAAGCTAAATCTACTGATGTATTGATGTATTACAAAGAAGAATGAGATGAATTGTATCAATCAATATCCAATTTTGTATATATATAAGAAGTTATATATACTTTTTCTGATTTGTTTGGTAGAGATCTAATTGCTCCAATCCATTTTTTATTCATAGTTGGAAGTTCTTACGCCATAATGGATCAGTGATTCTTTCCTTGGAGAGGGGGTAAGAAGTCTTTTCAATATTCCTTCAAGTTTCAATATTTCTTCAAGGAGGCCTTATTAATTATGATTAATTATGTAATATATATGTAATATAAAAGTAAAAAAAAAAAGAACAAATAGACAAAGCCGGCTATCGGAATCGAACCGATGACCATCGCATTACAAATGCGATGCTCTAACCTCTGAGCTAAGCGGGCTCGCATAAAATAAATTGTGCATAGGACTTTACTAAACTACTTTAGCTATTGCATATTAATAATTCATTATAGTATAATGAATCTACTATTATGTAACATAAAGAAAATATAATATGTAACATAAAGAATATGTAATAGTTCTAACTATATAACAATAACAATCAATTTCAATTGAAATACTATTATTATTTATAAATTTATAATAGAATGATTAGTTATAGTACTTAAAATTATAGTAGAATAACTCTCTATTCTAATTTTATTATACAATATACAAGGACAAGGGCGACCCTAAGGAAAAGATAAGGATAAAGATTAAGTAAGGATAAGGATACAATCCAGATTAAATATAATGATATTGAGACATTCCTCTGTGTTCATTCAAAAGGGCGGGGGATAAGGCGAAAAAAGAATCGACCGTTTGAGTATTCCAAATATCGAGGTAAAAAAAAAAAGAGTAAGAGACGCATATATATGGGGTATATATCCATCCATATTGAATTGCGGATACATCAATGATAGAATCATTTTTGATTGGACTAAATACAAAAAAGGTCCTCCGATATCTGAAAGAAAATAGACAAGAAATCAAACAAATAGGAGGAGACAGAGACACTTTTTCTATATAGAAATCCATATCTTGCATATCTAAAGAATTCAACGTAAACGGTTCCAGAATAAATGAACATAAAGAAAGGGACGGCATCCCAACGAGATCCTAGTCTCAAAACAAAAAAGAGGGGATATGGCGAAATTGGTAGACGCTACGGACTTGATTGGATTGAGCCTTGGTATGGAAACATACTAAGTGATAACTTTCAAATTCAGAGAAACCCTGGAATTAAAAATGGGCAATCCTGAGCCAAATCCTGTTTTTAGAAAACAAATCAAAATCAAATAAAGGGTTCAGAAAGCAAGAATAAAAAAGGATAGGTGCAGAGACTCAATGGAAGCTGTTCTAACGAATAGAGTTGACTGCGTTGATCGAGGAATCCTTCTATTTAAACTCTAGAAAGGATGAACCCATATACGTACATATACGTAATAAAATATCAAAGAAAGATTCATATATGTTATATGCAAAATTGAAGAATTCTTGTGAATCG